GAAGCCTTTGCCCAATTTTCTTCTGATCTCGATAAAGCTACTCAGAATCAATTGGCAAGAGGTCAACGATTGCGTGAGTTACTGAAACAATCCCAATCAGCCCCTCTCACAGTGGAAGAACAGATAATGACCATTTATACCGGAACAAACGGTTATCTGGATGGATTAGAAATTGGACAAGTAAGAAAATTTCTCGTTCAGTTACGCACTTACTTAAAAACGAACAAACCTCAGTTCCAAGAAATCATATCCTCTACCAAGACATTAACCGCTGAAGCAGAAAGCTTGTTGAAAGAAGGTATTCAAGAACAATTAGAACGTTTTGTACTTCAGGAGAAAGTCTAAAAAAGGAAATGGATCCTTCTTTTTTTTTGTAAATTTTATTCTTTAATTAAATTTTTCAGAAATTATATAATCGATAATATAGAAGTATATCTAAGTTAAGTATATATATATAATATAAATAAAGAAATATATAACTAATATCTGTTTAATATTAAATATTAAAGCATTCAGAATTTATTTCTTATTCTATATTCTTTCTTTTTTTTTTTTCTAAAAAGAATAAAAATATATTTTATAATATATATATAAATGGAAAGAATAGATAAATATCAATATATTTATATCTATATTGATATTGCGTCCAATAGGATTTGAACCTATACCAAAGGTTTAGAAGACCTATGTCCTATCCATTAGACAATGGACGCTTTTCGCTTTTTTTACTTTATAGTTGTTATAAAAAAAAAAAGAAGGTGCGAAATATTTTTAGCAATTGTGTATTGAATTCATTTCAATACACAATTGCTTTTAGACAATTCTAATACATAAAAATGTCTCTAATAAAAGGGGGGAAATTTAGAATTTAGAGCGGGTAGCGGGAATCGAACCCGCATCGTTAGCTTGGAAGGCTAAGGGTTTTAGTCGACGTCGATTGATCTTTTTTATATTTTTAACGTCTCTAATTCAAAACCGAACATGAAACTTTGGTTTCATTCGGCTCCTTTATGATATATGGAGAAGTTACCAAATAAAATACGACGGGAACGAAATCAAAATCAAAATTCGACCCATAACATCTATGTTAGCTTTTTTTCCGCCTGGGTGCTTTCACAGAAAATTTTGCTTTATAGATGATCCTTCTAGAAGATAGAAAGGGAGAACCCGAACAATCTTTCTAGTTACTTCGTTCTTTATTTCTATTTAATAGAATCCTTAGGAAAAGTATTTTGTTTCCACCGAGCTAAAACAATATAATATGTCGATGTCTTTAGTAAACCAAAGTTCTCGTTTAATAGCTATTTTGCTTCAATTTTTTCTATACCAAACGATGAATAGAACTGAAGATTTAGTTACGATTAGAAAGAAACTTTTCTAGCTTTATCCATGGATCCTCTTGTTATACTTATTGAATTGTAAATAGTCATCCAATTCAAAAATTATGTTTCGTAATTTCATAATCCAAATTTACAATTGATTAGAGTCTTTGGATACAAATTAGGAGAATTTATAATCTTCCTTGATTTTTTCATTGAAAGGTAAAGGACTAAATCCTTTTAAGAAATAAAGTTTTTGATCGGAAGATGAATCAAACCGAGAGACCCTTTAACTATTAAAGGGATTAAAGGAACGAATCACACTTTTACCACTAAACTATACCCGCTACAATGCAATTATTGTATATAAATTGACCTTTTGTCGAACAAAGTAATCGGGGGTGTAATAAAAAAATCTGAAAAAAAAAATTTTTATAAAATTATAGCGTCGACGCGTAGGCTTAATAAAATTAGTAAAGCGGATTCCACTTTTTTTTTCAATTTCAGATTTTTTTTTCTAAAACTACATTGGATGAGTCTTTTAACTTTAACAAAAAAAGGCCCGGCTGGGGACTGACCAGGCCAGGCTATTAAAATAAAAAAGATCTTTTACTTGTGTTTGGACGAGACAAAATAAAAAGAGGATTCTATTTTTTTATTATTGTGGTTTTATTTATTTATCTTTCGAGTTCGAGCCTTTTCTTTATCTAATCTTTATCTAAATTTTTTGTGTAATATAGAATTACTGAGAAAGTTCTATAAAAAAAGTTATATAATAAAAATATATATATTATATATAAATAGATGATAAATATATTAAAAAAAAAAAAAATATTATTATATATATAATAAAATATAGAAAATGAAAAAAATATATATAATATAAAGAATAATCTATACAAAAAAAAAGAAAGCTTTTTAAGAATTAAGAATAACGTGGAGAAGGTTTTTTTTCAAGCTTTTTTTTTATAATGGAACCTAATAAGTATCCCTTTTCAATTAGGAGAGATGGCTGAGTGGACTAAAGCGTTGGATTGCTAATCCATTGTACGAGTTAATCGTACCGAGGGTTCGAATCCCTCTCTTTCCCTTTCTCCTTTTGATGATGTGTAATAGATAAAATACTAATAAAATTCGAGCCTTTCCACTAATTAAATAAAGCAATAAAAAACCTTTCTTTTTTATTCTTCACGTCCCGGATTACGTCCTGGATCATTAGATAGGAATCCAAATATGAAGAGAGAAACAAAGAATATAACTACAGTGTATACAAAAAGTTTGAGAGTAAGCATTACACAATCTCCAAGATCTTACTTTTTTTTTTCAAAAAAAAAAAAGAGAATAGATTCTCTAGTTTTATACCAAATATCTAATTTTGATACCAAAAAATAAAGTTATTTATTTTTGTGAGCTCGAATCTAATTAGGTTCTTTCATTTAGGGAAAAGTGGATAAAATTTAGGAAATAAAATCATCCAGATTTAGTATGGCTACAAAAAAAATTCAATATTTGAATTGAGAGTTCGTTCATACGTCAAGATTTTTTTTTGATCTTTTGAATTGTTGGAAGAAATAAAAACGTGAATTTTTCTAAGACAGTATTAAGAATTTCAGCGAAAACTTACAGCTGCTTGCCAAACAAAGGCTAAGAGAAGAAAGAAAAGAGGTATTACGGGCATAACATCTACGATTGGATTCAAAAAGGCGTAGGCCTCCGGCAATTTGGCGACTAAAAAAGTGCTTGAAAAAAGGGCAGAATTAAAACAAATACAGATCAAATTAAATATATTAAGCATAACAAAAATTGGTGTTCTTGTGGATAATTTAATTTTGATTGAGTTATTAATATATTTTTTATATAAAGAAAAAATAAAGAAAAATAGTCTAAAAAGACTTTGTTGAACTTACTCAATCAAAAATCCTTTCATTCTCTTATGAGAATTAAAGAAATAATATTTTCATACAATATCTTAATTGAATTCTATGTAATGATCAATAAAGTCAGTTTGATTTGATATCTATACGTGTCAAAACTCTAGCACCAGTGTAATCTATATTTAATTTGGGCTGAAATTTAATTGACGAACAACCAATAGCAATATTACTCTTTTAGTAGTCTTGAATAAAAATCTAAATGGGGCGTAGCCAAGCGGTAAGGCAACGGGTTTTGGTCCCGCTATTCGGAGGTTCGAATCCTTCCGTCCCAGAGTACAGCCATTACGGAATAAATCTTCTATTGCCGTTGTACACCATCTTTCTATTTCTGTTTAAAAATACAATATATTTTTAAGAATAAAATATTGAAACGAAAAAAAATCAACTTATTTTTCATCATTTCAACCGAATTCAAAAAAATCTATTTGCTTTTTTTGTGTGTGATGCGGGTAAGTAAGGTAGAACCTTAGATTCTAAGAGTTTGAATAAAAAAAAAATATATTTATATATATAAATATATTTTTCTATTCCAATTTCTATTTTACATATATACAATCTGATATGGAATTCATTTGAATTCTGACTGAACCTTTTACGCGTAAATTCACTATTCCATTCATAGAGAAAGAAAAAGTATAGATTACGATATACTGACTAAACTATGACTATTCATGATTCCATAATTGAATCAATTACACAAACTAGAGGAATGTTATGGTAAAACTTCGTTTAAAACGATGTGGTAGAAAGCAACGTGCGACTTGAATTGAAGGACATGATCTGCTGTGGATTTTTTGATCCGCCACTTTTTATATAGGAATATAGGTGCTCTTGGCTCGACATTTTGTGTTCTTTTTTTTGGAATAAAAAAAAAAAAAAAGAGTACAGGATGGAGCTCGAGGATAATATAAAGTTTTTATTCTTTTCGCAGGAGTAAGGATCTAGGGTTAGTGTGAATCAATAAGTTGGAACAACTTCGTAAGTTTTTTAATTTTTATATTGAAAAAAAGACCTTTCAAGCAATTTTACAATGGAAAAAGCAATTTTTTTTAATTTGTAAAATTCTTTGAATCAAAAGTCTATCATGCGTGAATAAAGCGTTTGTATGATTCTTTGATAGAAAGAAAAGAAATCATAAACAAAAAAGGGGCTTGTTGCTGCCCTTTTAATAAAACGATTCAAGATCACCGAAGTCATGTCTAAACCCAAAGATTCAAAGTAAGGATAAAGAATCCTGAAACAAGGAAATCCAGTTTTAAATTGTTTGAACAACTAGATCAGAATGAAGAATAAAATTTGATTCTAAAAAATTAGACAAACAAAAAAAGGGCTAGAGACTACTCAATAAAAAGAGTACTTAAGGATTCTCTGTTGAGATATTTGAGAGTTATTTAACTTGAGTTACGAGAGTAAGAATGTTACGAATTCTTTTTATGGAAAAAAAATTTTAGGGTTTCAATACTGGCTAATTTAGTTAATATTTTTATTAATCTATCTAATATTTGTATTTTATACAGAGAGTTAACTTCATACTCATTTAATTTTTTCTCGAGCCGTACGAGGCCAAAGCCTCTTATACGTTTCTAGGGGGGGTATTATTCATATACATCTATCCCAATGAGCCGTTTATCGAATCGTTGCAATTGATGTTCGATCTCGAAGAGAAGGAAGAGATCTTAGGAAAGTGGGTTTTTATGATCCAATAACAAATCAAACTTATTTAAATCTTCCTGCTATTCTCGATTTCCTTAAAAAGGGCGCTCAACCAACAAGAACAGTTCATGATATTTCAAAGAAGGCAGGGATTTTTACGGAATTAAGTCTTAATAAAATGAAATTGAATTAATGAAACATAAAAAAGAGGATGTGAAAGACTCGTATATAGCTTGGTATCAAATTTTATCTACTCTTTTCTTTCCTCCTCTTTCGCTTCCATCATTTTTTTTAGCATTTCGATTTATTATTAGTATTCCTACTTTTATTATTAGTATTCGTACCTTAGTAGGAATACTAATAATAAAACCCTGCTAACAACTACTATTTTTTATAATCAGAAATAAATTTATGAAAATAATTTTGGATCTATATAAATTAGATTTTTTGTATAAATACAAAATTTTATTGTATAAAAAAAAATACTGTATATAAAATAATATATTTATTGATTTTATTCATTGTATGAACTAACAAACCAAGGGGTTAAGCTTTTTTTTTTTTCTTTTCGCTATATTAAAAATTCATAATCATATTGACAACAGTGTATCGACCAAATATAATTCTCTCATAGAGAAATAGATCTATTTATCCCGGACGCACACATGACTGGATTTTTTTTTCTTTATTCTGGTTGTATCTACATATTTGCAGTACTTTCTTTTTTTTGTTTTTTGGGGTTGCTAACTCAACGGTAGAGTACTCGGCTTTTAAGTGCGACTAGCATCTTTTACACATTTGTATGAAGAAAAGGATTCGTACAGATCTACGGTAGAGTTTGTAAGACCACGACTGATCCTGAAAGGAATGAATGGAAAAAATAGCATGTCGTATCAAGGGAGAATTCAGATAACTTTTTTTTCCTGATCGGTACAACTTTATTTTCGGTGTCGAAAAAAAAAAAAGGAATTCCAATTTGGGTCGAGTGAATAAATATAAATGGATGGATAAAAAACCAGGTTTCCTGATTCCAGGAAAAAAAAGAAACGAGCTTCCATTCGTAATTTGAAAAATTACCCGATCTAAGTTAAATGTTAAAAATAGATTAGTGCCTAATACGGGTATGGGAAGGTTTTTTTCTTGCGTGTTATTATCAAAAATTTCATGAGTCCTAATTATTTTTTTCCCTAGTCCGTTTGGGTTAGGTTGGAGATGGATGTGTAAAAGAAGCAGTATATTGATAAAAAAAATATATATATTTCCAAAATCAAAAGAGCGATTAGGTTAAATAAATAAAGGATTTCTAATAATTTTGTTTTGTTATTCTATAATATAACTAACAGAAACCTATTAAAGATAGAGAATCCGATTAGCAGTCTACCTGTTTATGAGGTATCTATTGCTTTCGTAGTCTAATACCTCATTTTGACCGTATCGCACTATGTGTCATTTCATAACTCAATAAAATAAAGACTTTACTTTCAATTCAATTCAAATTTCAATCCAAATGGAGAAATTTCAGGGATATTTAGAGTTCGATGGGGCTCGGCAACAGAGTTTTCTATATCCACTTTTTTTTCGGGAGTATATTTATGTACTTGCTTATGATCATGGTTTAAATAGATTAAATAGAAATCGCTCTATTTTCTTGGAAAATGCGGATTATGACAAAAAATATAGTTCATTAATTGTGAAACGCTTAATTTTGCGGATGTCTGAACAGAATCGTTTGATTATTCCCACTAAGGATTTGAACCAAAATCCCTTTTTGGGACATACCAATCTTTTCTATTATCAAATGATATCTGTTTTATTTGCAGTGATTGTAGAAATTCCTTTTTCCCTAAGATTAGGATCTTTTTTCGAAGGAAAACAATTAAAAAAATCTTATAATTTACAATCAATTCATTCAATATTTCCCTTTTTAGAAGACAAATTCTCACATTTTAATTATGTGTTAGATGTACTAATACCTTACCCCATCCATCTAGAAATCTTGGTTCAAACCCTACGTTACCGGGTAAAAGATGCCTCTTCTTTGCATTGTTTTCGGTTCTGTCTATACGAGTCTTGCAATTGGAAGAATTTTGATATTAAAAAAAAATCAATTTTGAATCCAAGATTTTTCTTGTTCTTATATAATTCTCATGTATGTGAATACGAATCCATATTTTTTTTTCTACGCAAGCGGTCTTCTCATTTACGATCGACATCTTATGAAGTCCTTTTTGAGCGAATTTTATTCTATGGAAAAATACAACATTTTTTAAAAGTCTTTGTTAATAATTTTCCGGCGATCCTAGGGTTGCTCAAGGATCCTTTCATACATTATGTTAGATATCACGGAAAAAGTATTCTGGCAACAAAGGATACACCGCTTCTGATGAATAAATGGAAATTTTATTTTGTTAATTTATGGCAATGTTATTTTTCCATATGGTTTCAACCGCAAAAGGTTAATATAAATCAATTATCTAAAGATAATTTAGAGTTTCTGGGTTATCTGTCAAGTTTGCGATTAAATCCTTTAGTGGTACGTAGTCAAATGCTAGAAAACTCTTTTCTAATAGATAATGTTAGAATAAAATTGGATA